AATTATATGTAATGATCAATAAATTAAGTTGAATTCTATATCTACACATACCAAAAACATAGAAAAATCCGAATACCAATCTAATCGATTCTATAGATATTTGGGCTAGAGTTGACAAACAAACAAAACCAGCAATATACTTTATTAGTATCGCATAGAAATCTAAATGGGGCGTGGCCAAGTGGTAAGGCAACGGGTTTTGGTCCCGCTATTCGGAGGTTCGAATCCTTCCGTCCCAGAACATATATATTCTCTGACAATATAGATTGCTTTTTTAACAATGTTCTGTTTAAAATCGAAATGTTAGCTGGAATGTGATTGTTGTTTCTGATTTTTTTCTTCGATGAATCGTTTTTTTTTTTCAAAAACTGAATCGAGATACGAAAGAATCCATATTCCCTATCTCATATTCTCTACCCCCTAAATTAGCCTAATTAGATTCAATTTTCTTTTTTGTAGATTTCTTGACTTTTCGCCAAGAGGGGGTTTTTGGTACTAATTCAATTCACTAAGTCTCTTAATTCTTAATCAATGAGGTAGGCTAAAATCGAAAAAAAGGAGCAAAAACTGGACTTAATCTGGGCTTGTTTGGCTTTGTGCCCAGACAGCTCGCATTTCGTAAAAATAAAAAAGACTAGGACATCCCCTTCTTTTGATTTATGCTGCATCAGTCCCATAGAATGGGGTAGATAGGAGTTAATCAGTGATGGGAAGGCGTTCATTTCAATATCTATAAACGGTGACAATTACTCAGTCTATTTGATCGAATTGATAGATACGAAACCCTCCCCATTCTTTGGATTTTATCAATCAGATGAAAAAAAAAAAGACTTATCTTTTTTCCTAAGATGATCAAAAGTTATTTTTAACTATCAAATTTTCTTGGAATAATGATGTCAAGAGGGGAACTTTCGAAATTGATTCGAATTTTCGAAACAGAAATAGTTTAAATCATTCCTTAGAAGTTGAATCTTTCTCTCCTATTAAGTCACGTGAAGATGCAGAATCAAAAAGAATTCGTTTATTCGTCTTATTTTATTTATATAAATAAATTACTTATTATATATATTTATTAATTAATATTATAATGTTAGACAATTTAATATTAGCGATGGGGTCTTACTAAGACTTCTTCAGAAAAATATTTATCCACCTATATCTATAGTATTATTTATATCTATATACTATAGATATAGAAGATATAGAAAAGATATAGAAGATATAGAAAATACTTTAGATTATGGTGTTTATACATCAGCCCAACCAATGACTATTCATGATTCCATAATTGAATCAATTCCATACCGGTTCTTAGAGGAATGTTATGGTAAAACTTCGTTTGAAACGATGTGGTAGAAAGCAACGTGCGACTTGAAGGACACGATCCGTTGTGGATTTGTACATCCACCATTTTTTGTAGGAATGAAGGTGCTCTTAGCTCGACATCATTGGTTCTGTTTCACTAGAACCCCTCGTTTTTTGTTGTCTTGGAATGTAAATAGTCCATGATGGAGCTCGAGTAGAAAGTATTAATTTATTTCTCGGGGCAAGGGTCTAGGGTTAATGCCAATCAATAAAAAAATTTAAACAACTTCGTAAATATATCTTAGGTATGGAAATCGAAAGAATCCAATTCGAGCAAGTTTAAAATTAAAAAATTTATTGGAATTGATCAAACTTTTTCGATCCAAAGTGTTTCACGGGGGAATCCATCATCTTGTAGGATTCTTTCATAAAAATCGCAAAAAGGGTATGTTGCTGCCATTTTGAAAGGATTAAAAAGCACCGAAGTAATGTCTAAACCCAATGATTTAAAATAAAACAAAGATAAAGGATCCCAGAACAAGGAAACACCTTTTTAATTGTCTTAATAACTGGATCAGACTGAAGAATCCGATTTTAAACGAGACAAACAAAAAAGGAGGAAAGACCGCTCAATAAATGAAATTGCCGAAAGATTTTCCTTTGAACTGTTTGAAAGTTATCCAACTTGAGTTATGAGAGTATGAATGGTTTCTTTTTCATTTTAAGGAAGAACGAAGAAAAAAAGACTTAGATCTTTAATTGCTTTGATCATTTTATGGATCCAGTTGTCATTTCTTAGATAGAATTCCATACAGAGACAAAACTTCGAATCAATCATTTTTCTCGAGCCGTACGAGGAGAAAGCTTCCTATACGTTTCTAGGGGGGGTGTTGTTCATCTACATCTATCCCAATGAGCCGTCTATCGAATCGTTGCAATTGATGTTCGATCCCGAAGAGAAGGAAAAGATCTTCAGAAAGTGGGTTTTTATGATCCGATAAAGAATCAAACTTATTTAAATGTTCCTGCTATTTTATATTTCCTTGAAAAAGGGGCTCAACCTACAGAAACTGTTCAGGATATTTTAAAGAAGGCAGAGGTTTTTAAGGAACTTCGTCTTAATCAACCGAAATTCAATTAAGGAAATAAATTAAGGAAATACAAAAAAGGGGATAGTGATTTGTATATAACTTTG